ATGAAAAAATGATTATTTTCTACAAATCATAAAGTTATTGGAGTTTTATATTTTATTTTTGGAATTTGATCAGGAATTGTAGGTTTATCTTTAAGAATAATTATTCGATTAGAATTAAGAAGACCAGGATCTTTAATTGGTAATGATCAAATTTATAATTCTGTAGTTACTGCTCATGCATTTATTATAATTTTTTTTTTTGTTATACCTGTAATAATAGGTGGGTTTGGGAATTTTTTAATTCCTTTAATAATAAATGTTCCTGATATAGCTTTCCCGCGAATAAATAATATAAGGTTTTGATTATTACCTCCTAGATTAATATTATTAATTTTAAGAATATTTATTGGGTCAGGAACTGGAACTGGTTGGACAGTTTATCCTCCATTATCTTCGTTAATATTTCATTCAAGAATATCTGTAGATTTTTCAATTTTTAGTTTGCATATAGCGGGTATTTCATCAATTATAGCTTCAATTAATTTTATTACTACTATTATTAATATAAAAATCTTTAAATTTGAATATATTCCTTTATTTGCTTGATCAATATTATTAACTTCAATTCTTTTATTGTTATCTTTACCAGTACTTGCAGGTGCAATTACTATATTATTATTTGATCGAAATATTAATACATCATTTTTTGATCCTATAGGAGGAGGGGATCCTATTTTATATCAACATTTATTTTGATTTTTTGGTCATCCAGAGGTTTATATTTTAATTTTACCAGGATTTGGGTTAGTATCTCATATAATTTGTATAAAAAATTTTAAAAAAGAAACTTTTGGGGTAATAGGAATAATTTACGCTATAATTTCTATTGGATTATTAGGATTTATTGTATGAGCTCATCATATATTTACAGTGGGTATAGATGTTGATACTCGGGCTTATTTTACTTCAGCTACGATAATTATTGCAATTCCTACAGGAATTAAAGTTTTTAGATGGTTAGCTACAATGTTAGGTAATAAGATAAATTTTTCAGTTACTAATTTATGATTAATAGGATTTATTTTTTTATTTACTATTGGTGGATTAACTGGGATTATTTTGTCTAATTCTTCAATTGATATTGTTTTACATGATACATATTATGTAGTTGCTCATTTTCATTATGTTTTATCTATAGGTGCAGTTTATGCAATTTTTGGGGGGTTTATTTTTTGGTATCCTATATTTACTGGATTAACAATGAATAAATTTATATTAAAAATTCAATTTACAATTATATTTATTGGAGTAAATATAACTTTTTTTCCTCAACATTTTTTAGGATTAAGAGGTATACCTCGACGTTATTCAGATTATCCAGATTCATTTTTATGTTGAAATTTAATTTCTTCAATTGGTAGATTTATTACACTAATTAGAGTAATATTATTTTTTTTTTTAGTTTTAGAGAGAATAATTTCTAAACGAATATTAATTTTTCATTTATCTATAAATAGTTCTGTGGAATGATTAAATTTTTATCCATTACCAGGTCATACTTATAGTGAAATTCCTAAACTTTTTAAAAAATTCTAAAATGGCAGATTAGTGCAATAGATTTAAATTCTATATATATATAATTTTTATATTTTTAGAAATTACTATTTGAGGTCAAATATTTTTCCAAGATGCAAATTCTTCAATAATAGAAAATTTAATTAATTTTCATGATCATGTAATAATAATTATTTCAATAATTATTATATTAGTTATATATTTTATGATTTTTAATTTTAAAAATAAATTTATAAATCAATATTTATTGTCTGGTCAAATAATTGAGATTATTTGAACAATAGTGCCTATATTATTTTTGTTAGTAATTGCTTTTCCTTCATTAAAAATTTTATATATATTAGATGAAATTTATAGTCCAATATTATCATTTAAAATTATTGGTCATCAATGATATTGAAGTTATGAATGTAATGAAATTAAAATAGAATTTGATTCTTTTATAAATAATGATTTTTTTCGTCTTTTAGATGTAGATAATCGATTAATTATTCCTTATAATACTCAAATACGATTATTAATTAGTTCTTTGGATGTAATTCATTCATTTACTGTTCCTAGATTAGGAATTAAAGTAGATGCAGTTCCAGGTCGATTAAATCAGATTAGGTTAAATATCATTCGGCCTGGTATTTATTATGGTCAATGTTCAGAAATTTGTGGAGTAAATCATAGATTTATACCTGTAGTTATAGAAGTAGTAAATTTAAAAAATTTTATAAAATTTTATTTAAAATTCAAGTAAAATAATCGTTAATTTATTATTTTTGAATTAAAAATTCAATTCTTACTTTAAGATTTTACTTGAAAAATTAGTTAATAAATAATATTAATTTGTCAAATTAAAGTTAATTTTTAAATTATTTTTTAATTCCACAAATAATACCTATATATTGAGTTATTTTAAATTTATTTACTTTAATAATATCTATTTTTATAATAATTTTATTATATTATATTTATTTTATAAAACTTTCTTTTAAAAAAATTTATTTTAAAAAATTTTTTTTTAAATTATTATGATAAATAATTTATTTACAATTTTTGATCCTTCAACTTCAAATTTATTTTCTTTAAAATGATTAAGAATAATTTATATTTTTATATTTATTCCATTATCTTATTGATTTATTCCTTCTCGAAATCTATTTATATTAAATTTAATTTTAAATTTTTTATTTTTTGAATTTAAATCTTTATTAAATTTTAAAATTATAATTTTTAATATTTTTATATTTTTAAGTATTTTTATACAAATTTTATTAAATAATTTATTGGGTATATTTCCTTATATTTTTGTAGCTACAAGTCATATGTCAATTTCCCTTTCTTTTAGATTTAGACTATGAATAAGTTTTATAATTTTTGGTTGAATATTTTATTCTAATCATATATTTAGTCATTTAGTTCCTCAAAGAACTCCTAAAATTTTAATACCTTTTATAGTAATTATCGAATCTGTTAGAAATTATATTCGATTTAGAACTTTAGCTATTCGATTATCTGCAAATATAATTGCAGGGCATTTATTAATAACTTTGATTTCATCATCTAGAAAAAATTTATCTATAATTATGTTATTATTAATAATTTTTAGGCAAATAATTTTAGTAAGATTAGAATTAGCAGTAGCTATGATTCAAGCATATGTATTTTCAATTTTAAGATTACTTTATATAAATGAAGTAAAATATGATAAAAATATTTCAACCTTTTCATTTAGTAACTTTAAGACCTTGACCAATTTTAATATCTTTTAATATTATAAATATATTTATTTCTATTTTAAATTGATTTAATAAAAATGGATTTTATTTTATTTTATTTAATTTAATTTCTTTAAGAATTTGTGTAATATTATGATGACGTGATGTTATTCGTGAAGGTACTTACCAAGGATTTCATACAAAAAAAGTTTATAATGGATTAAAATTAGGTATGATTTTATTTATTATTTCAGAAGTATTTTTTTTTTTTAGAATTTTTTGATGTTATTTTCATATAATATTATCTCCTAGAATTGAATTAGGGATATTATGGCCTCCAAAAAATATTGAATTATTTAATCCTTATTCTATTCCTTTATTAAATACATTAATTTTATTATCTTCAGGTGTAACTGTAACTTATACACATTATTTAATTATTAATAAATTTAATTTAAAGAGTTATTATTATTTAATGATTACAGTTATTTTAGGATTAATTTTTTCTTTATTTCAATTATATGAATATTATTGAGCTCCTTTTTCAATGTCAGATTCAGTATTTGGATCAATTTTTTTTATATCTACAGGATTTCATGGATTACATGTTTTAATTGGAGATTTATTTTTAATAATTAATTTATTTCGAATTTATAATAATAATTTTTCTTCAAATCATCATTTTGGATTTGAAGCAGCAGCCTGATACTGACATTTTGTAGATATTGTTTGATTATTTTTATATTTTTTTATTTATTATTGAATTTTTATTTATTTATATAATATATATTAGTATATTTAGTTTCCACCTAAAAAGATTAAATTTTAATATAAATAATTTTTTTAATTTTTTTAAGATTTTTAATTATTTTATTAATTATTTTTATAATATTCTTAAATTTTTTAATTTCAAAAAAAATATTTAAGGTACGAGAAAAAATATCTCCATTTGAATGTGGATTTGATCCTCAATCTAATTTACGAAATCCTTTTTCTTTACAATTTTATTTAATTTCTATTATTTTCTTAATTTTTGATGTTGAAATTTCTTTAATTATTCCTGTTATTTTAATTAATGATAATCATTATTATTTTATATTATTTAATTTTTGTTTATTATTAATTCTTTTAATTTATGGTGTTTTTTTAGAAGAAAAAGAAGGAGCATTTTATTGATTTAAATAATCTAATAATTTAATTTAAAATATTAATTTGCAAAATTAAATTTATCAATAGATTTAGATTTGAAATAGATAAAAAATTAAATTTCTAATTTAATAACGAATAAATTTTATTCCTATTTTTTAATGATGATAATTTAAATTATATAATTTATTCTATCAAAATAACCCTTTTATCAGGCACATCATTATAATTTTTAATTTATATATTTATCTTATTACATTTATATTTTATTTTTTCCAATATTGATTATTTCAAGATTAATAATTTTTATTAGAAATTCTTGAATTTCTATATGAATAATCATAGAAATAAATTTAATTAGATTTATTATAATAATAAATTTTGATAAATTTTCTGTAATTAATAATTTAATTAATTATTTTTTTATTCAAACCGGCAGATCTTATTTATTTTTATTTTCTTCAATATTTTTAGATTATAATAATGATTTACATTTTTTAATTTTCATAATAATTATGTTTTCTATATTTATAAAATTAGGAATTTTTCCATTTCATTTATGAATAATAAATATAATTAATAAAATAAATTGAATAAATATTTTTTTATTATTAACTTTACAAAAATTAATTCCATTAATTATTTTAATAAAGATTTTTCAAATTCATTTATATATTTTATTTATATTTTTTTTTTTAATTATAAATATATATTTTTCTACTTTATTTAGATTTAATTTAAATAATTTAAAAATTTTAATAATGTATTCTTCAATAATTCAAAATAGATGAATAATTATTTTATTATTAATTAATGAAATTTTATTTATTAAATATTATTTTATTTATTTTATTATTATAATAAATTTATCAATAATATTTTATAAGTTAAATATTACTAATTTAAATTCATTAAAAATAAATTATTTAACTAATAAAAAAATATATATTAAAATTTTAATTTTAATTTTTTCTTTAATAGGAATTCCTCCTTTTGTAGGATTTTCATTAAAAATTTATTCAATTGAAATATTTAGAAATTTTAGAAGAATAATTTTTTCAATTTTAATAATTATAGTATCAGTAATTAATATATTTTTTTATATACGAATAATATTAAATATTCTTATATTTAAATATTTAAATATAAAATTTTTTCAATTTAATAAATTAAATTATATAAAATCTTTTAATTTTATTATATTAAATTTATTGTTATTTTTAATTTTATTAATTTTAAATTTTATTTAAAAATTTTAAGTTAAAAAAACTATAAACCTTCAAAGTTTAAAATATAATTATTTATAAATTTTATAGTAATATGTCTGAATTATAAGTAATAAATTGTAAATTTATTTATGGAATTTTATTTTCCTATTACTAAATTAATTGGTATTTAATACATTGAAATTATTAACAATAATTTACCTCTATTTTGGTTTCAATTAATATTTATAATAAAATTAATTATTTCTAAAAACTTCAAAAATTTTTGTGCATATACACTAATAAATAATAAACTATTAGAAGAATTTACTTCTTTCATATAATTTCAAATTATATACTTTAATAGCTAAATAGTTAAAAAATTTTAGTTTAAAAAAAACATTTTTTTTACAAAAAAAAAATAATATTTATTATTAAATTTTAAGGAATATAGTTAATATATATATATAATATTTATTTTGCAAATAAAAGTAATTTTAAAATTATTCTTAAATATTATACTTAAAAATATTTTATTTAAAATAAGATATATTAATTTTTTTTTACTTCTATTTAATAATTATTTTATCAATAATTAAATTATAAATAAATTAAAATTATATTTCTATAATTACTTATTATTATAAAAAGAATTTTTATAATTTTTTAAAAATTTTTAAATCAATAATATATATATGTTAACCAAGTTATTATAAGACCTAAGAGGTAGTAATACATTAAGGGGATAGGAACAATAATATAAGATAGAACCACCACAAGGAACTACATTGAGGGGGCAATAGACAATATTACACAGCAGGACCATTAAGGGTAGGTAGATAAATAAAGGAATCATTACTAGGTATATCCATTGGAGGAAGGTATAACCCCCCCCAGGACCCGGGGGGGGTTTAAGGGGGGGGTATATATATTCCCAGCCATAACTTTAAAGAATCATTAGTGATATTTTTAGATTATGAGTCTAAAGACTTAAAATTAGTCTATCTTTAATTTAAAAGCTTATTATTAAAATTTTTTAAAGCTTGAAACACTTTGATTTAAAATAAAGTGTATTGATTTTTTTTTTCATTTATTATAATAAGTAATTGTAGAAATATAATTTTAAAATATTAATTATTTATATATTAATATTAAAATTAATAAATATTAAAATTTTTTAAAGCTTGAAACACTTTGATTTAAAATAAAGTGTATTGATTTTTTTTTTCATTTATTATAATAAGTAATTGTAGAAATATAATTTTAAAATATTAATTATTTATATATTAATATTAAAATTAATAAATTATAATTTAGTTTTAAATTTTATTAGATATTTATTATATATATAAATTTTTATAATAATAATTTAAATAATTAAAAATATTAATATATAAATTTAATAAATTAATAAATTAATAATTAGTAATATAATAAATTTAAGTAAAGTTTGTGCCAGCAACTGCGGTTAAACAAACTAAATAAGTAAAATTTTAGATAATTTATATAGTATAATTTTATTTAATTTTTAAATGTTTAGTTGATAAGTAAAATTTTAATTAAATTTTATAAATTTTTAAAATTTATGTGATTATAAAGTTAAATTTTAAACTAGGATTAGATACCCTATTATTTAAATGAATAAAAAATTAGTAAAGTAAAATTTAAAATTAAAAATTATGGCGGTATTTTAATCTAATTAGAGGAACTTGTTAAGTAATTGATAATCCACGAAAGGAAAAACTTATAATTTAATATTTATGTATGTTCGTAATAAAAAAATTTTTTAAAAATTTATTTTTTAATAATTAAATTAAATTTTATTTCAGATCAATATGTAATTTTATAAGATTAAATGAGTTACAATAAATTAAATATTTTAATATATTTATGAAAAAGGATTTAATAGTAAATATTTTAAATTTAAAATATTGAATATAGTTTAAAATATGTACAAATTGCCCGTCACTTCTATTAACGAATAAGTCGAAACAAAGTAAATGTACTGGAAAGTGTATTTAGAATAAAATATAGTTTAATAAAAATTTCCAATTTCGACTTGGGAGATATTTAATAATTATTTTATATATTAAAATTAATAAATAAATTATTTTTTATGATTAAAATTATATTAATTAAAATAATATTTAAGATTAAATTTATAGTATTATTCAGAAATAAAATTTATATTTATATTTATAGTATTGTTAAAGAAATTTGATAATTAAGTAAAAATTTATTTATTATATTTACCTTTTGTATCAGGGTTTATTAAAATTTATAAAATATTTTAATTTCTCGAAATAATTTGATCTAATTTATTAAAAAATTTTTTGTTACATTAAAATTTTAAATAATAAATTTGTAATGATATGTTTGTCATAAATTAATATCTAGTTGATTTATAAATAAATTAAATTTAGTAATTAATTTTTATTTATATTTATTTAATTAAATAGTTAATTATAATAATATAAGGGATAAGCTTTATATTAATTTTTATAATTTTTTATATATTTATATTTTTTTAAAATTAAAAATTTTTATAAATTAATAGTTTTTAATAATTAAAATACATTTAAAAAAATTTAAAAGAAAATTTAAATAATTTATAAATTTTACTAATTTAATTAATATTTTAGTGAAATAATGATAAAATTAGTAAATTTAAATTTAAATTATAAAATTTTTAAAAGATTAGTTTAAGGAATTCGGCAAAAATTATTTTTTCACCTGTTTAATAAAAACATGGTTTTTTGAAATTAATTTAAAATCAAATCTGCTCAATGAATAAATTTAAATAGCTGCAGTATTTCTGACTGTACAAAGGTAGCATAATCAATTGGCTTTTAATTGAAGTCTGGAATGAAAGATTTAATGAAAAAAAAACTGTCTCAAATTAAATTTTTGAAATTAAATTTAAGTAAAAATTCTTAAATATTATTAAAAGACGAGAAGACCCTATAGAATTTTATTATAAAATTAATTAAATAAATAAGTTTAATTAATTTATTAATTTTGATGGGGTGACAGTAAAATTTAAAAAATTTTTATAAAATTAATCATATATTTATGAATTTTATATCCAAAATTTTTGAAATTAAATTAAATTACCTTAGGGATAACAGCGTAATTTTTTTAGATAGTTCATATTGATAAAAAAGATTGCGACCTCGATGTTGAATTAAGAAAAATAATTTATGAAGAAATAAATTTATTAAGTCTGTTCGACTTTTAAAATCTTACATGATTTGAGTTTAGATCGGTGTGAGCCAGATCGGATTCTATCTTTAATTAATTAAAATAAATTTGTACGAAAGGACTTTTTATTTATAATAATTTATTATATAATGAATAAAATTAATTTTACTTTGGCAGATTAGTGTATTAAATTTAGAATTTAAATAAAAGAAATTTATTTTCTTAAGTAAAAATTTTTAAAGGTTTTCAATTAAGAATAATTTTAATTCAATTATTATTTATATTAAATATTTTAATTAGTGTAGCATTTATTACTTTATTAGAGCGAAAAGTTTTAGGTTATATTCAGTTACGTAAGGGACCTAATAAGGTGGGATTTATAGGATTATTACAACCTTTTGCGGATGCAATTAAATTATTTAGGAAAGAAATATTATTAGTAAAAAAATCTAATTATTATTTATATATATTAAGGCCAATATTTGGAATATTTATTATAATTATATTATGAATGTTTATTATTAAAATTTATAATTTATTTTTTTCTGAAATAGTTATATTATTAATTTTATGTTTTATAAGTGTAAGAGTTTATTTTATTATATTTGCTGGATGATCTTCTAATTCATGTTATGCTTTAATTGGAGCTTATCGAAGAATTGCTCAAGTTATTTCATATGAAGTTAGAATAATTTTGATTATAATTTTTTATTTTTTATTAACTGAGAGATTTTCTTTGAAAGAATATTTATTTATACAAAAATTTACAAATTTTTTTTATGTTATAATTCCTTTAAGAATTATTTTTTATATTAGATTATTAGCTGAAATAAATCGTACACCATTTGATTTAGCTGAAGGAGAGTCTGAATTAGTTTCAGGGTTTAATATTGAATATAGAAGAGGTAGATTTGCGATTATTTTTATTAGAGAATATGGAATAATTATATTTATAAATTATTTATTTTGTTGGATGATATTTAATATAAATTTTATATATATAATAAGATATTTAATTTATATGATTTTTCTTTTTTTAGTATTATGAATTCGTGGAACTTTTCCACGAATGCGGTATGATAAGTTAATAGAATTAACTTGATTATTATTTTTACCTAGAGTTTTAAATTTATTAATTTTTAATACAATAGTAAAAATAAGAAATTATTTATATTTTTACTATTAAAATAAATTGAAATTAAATGTTATTCATTTTACAAATGAATTTTTAAAAAATTAATTTATATTTAAAAATAATTTTATCAAAAATTTTGTTAATAAAATAAAAAAAGATAAAATAAGAAAAGTAAAGTAATGAATAAATTTTTGCAATATTTATATAAGGGTTAACAATTGGTTTAGCTCCTACTCACGTTAAAACAAAAAAAATTCTTACAAATCATCAAAATAAAATTTGATTAAAGTAGTAAAATTTATTTGATTTTATTAAATAAAAATTAGTTAATGGTATAATAACTAAAATAATAATTGCTATAATTAATGCAACTACTCCTCCTAATTTATTAGGAATAGTTCGTAAAATTGCGTATGCAAATAAGAAATATCATTCTGGTTGAATATGAATTGGTGTAATTATAGGGTTTGCAATATTAAAATTTTCTGGATCTATAAAGATATAAGGATTTAATAAACATAATATAATTAATAAAATAAGTATAATAATTATTCCTAAAATATCTTTAATGATAAAATATGGATATATAGGAATTTTAAAAAAATTTCTATTTAATCCTAAAGGATTAGAAGATCCTTTATCATGAAGAAATATTAAATGAACAATTACTAAAAATAAAACAATAAATGGTAAAATAAAATGTAAAGAAAAAAATCGATTTAATGTTGGGTTATCAACAGAAAATCCTCCTCAGATTCATAAAACTATTATTTCTCCAATATAGGGAATAGCAGAAATTAAATTAGTAATTACTGTAGCGCCTCACAAAGATATTTGTCCTCAAGGTAATACATATCCTATGAATGCAGTTATTATAGTTATTAAAAAAATTATAATTCCAGATATTCAAGTTATTAAATTTAAAAAATTGTAATAATAAAGGTTTCGTCCAATATGGATAAATATGCAAATAAAAAAAAGAGAGGCCCCATTTATGTGAATTAAACGGAATAATCATCCATAATTTACATCTTTTATGATATGAATAATTCTGTCGAATGCTAATAATGAATTAGGACAATAATGTATAGAAAGAATTAATCCTGTAATAATTTGAATAATTAAACATGTTCCTAATAATGATCCAAAATTTCATCATAAGGATATATTTAAAGGTGTCGGTAAGTTAATTAAAGAATTATTAATAATATTTAATAAAGAATTTTTTTTAAATAGAGATTTTTTCATAATTATTTATTTTACGAATTGATTTTTTTTTTACTATAAATATTTTAGAAATAAAAATTATTACGTATATTAAGTAAATTATTATTATTATTGTTGTTCAGTAATAATCGTCTAAATAGATATTATTTATAAAATATGAATTTAATTTGTTTAGATTTAAATAATCTATTATTGAGTTTAAATTAAATTTTAATGGATAGGAAATAAAATAATTTAATTTATTAATAAATAAACTTGATGAGATAATTATTAAAATAAATTTAGTTAAATTTATAATTATAGAGTAAAAATTAATTGATATTTTAACATTATTTATAGTTCTAATAAAATATATAAAAATAATTATTATTCCTCCAATAATGATTAAATATATTAAAAATGAATATAAATTTAAATAATAGTAATTTCTAAAGTTTAATGATGAAATATTAACGAATATTAATAAAATAATTATAAATATTATGGGATTTATTTTTTTTGAATAATAAATTCATATAGGGAAAAAATTTAGAATAAAAATAATAAGGAAAATTATAATTTGAAAATAAATTAATTTTGTCATACAAAAAATAGTTTAATAAAAATATTAATTTTGGAGATTAATGATATATTTAATATATTTTTTTGATTTTTAGCTATAAATTTCTTTATCTTTAATTTACAAAATTAATATTTTATTTTAAATTAATAGCTATTGTTTTAATAAAATTTTTAATAATTTTTATATTTATTTTTTTTTTTATTTTATTTTGTATAAATTTAAATAATGTAATTTCAGAAATAATTATTTTAGAAATGATTATAATTAGAATATTGATATTATTGACTTATTTAATGTATGAATTAAGATTTGTTCATATAATTTTATATTATTTAGTATTTGTAGTATGTGAAAGAGTTTTAGGATTAAGAATTATATTAGTAATTATTCGATCTAAGGGGAATGATAACTTAAAAGTTACTAATATAATTTTATGATAAAATTATTAATATATAATGTTATATTATTATTTATAATAAATTATTTTAAAAAACAATTTTTAATAATTTTTTATAGAAATTTAATTATTTTAAATTTATTAATTTTAATTATTAATTATAATTTTATAAATATGTTTAGAATAATTTATAGAAGATTTGGATTGGATAATTTAAGATTTTTAATGATTTTTATATTAATTATTATTATTTCTATTATATATTTAAGTAATGATTTAAATTATGAAATTTATATGTTAAGATTTTTGTTATTAATAATATTTATTAGATTATTATTAATATTTTCAACTATAAATTATTTTGTTTTTTATATTTTTTTTGAAATTAGTATAATTCCTACATTTATATTAATTATAGGATGAGGATATCAATATGAACGAATTAATGCAAGAATATATATATTTTTTTATACTATATTGTTTTCTATACCAATATTATTATTTATTTATTATTTATTTCAAGAAAATAATTCTCTAATATTTATATTATTATTTAATAAAATATTAAATATAAATATTAAATTTTATTTTATATATTTTTATTTAATAATGGCATTTTTTGTAAAATTACCAATATTTATATTTCATTTGTGATTACCTAAAGCTCATGTTGAAGCTCCAATAATTGGATCTATATTTTTAGCTTCAGTAATATTAAAATTAGGAGGATATGGTATTTTACGAACTCAAATATTTATATTAAATTATTCTGTAAAAATAAATTATGTTTTTATAAGAATTAGAATTATTGGAATTTTTATTATTAGTTTAATTTGTTTAGTTCAAGTAGATATAAAAATAATTGTAGCTTATTCTTCAATTGTTCATATAGGAATTATAATATTAGGATTAATAAGAATGTATAAATTAGGTCTTTTAGGAGGGATATTTATTATATTAGGGCATGGATTTTGTTCTTCAGCATTATTTATAATAATTAATTATTTTTACCAGCGTAGAAAAAGACGAATAATTTATTTTAATAAAGGAATATTAATATTATCTCCTAGATTAATAATTATATGATTTATATTTTGTATAGGAAATATTTCTATACCGACAAGTATAAATTTATTAGGTGAAATAATTATATTTATAATTTTTATTAAATGGAATATTAATTTTTTTATTTTTTTTGGGTTAAGAGTGTTTTTATCGACTATTTACAGAATTAAATTATTTAGAGTTGTGTATCATAATAAAAATTATTTAAATAAATTTTATATTATAAAATTTAAAGAGTTTTATTTAATGTTTATTCATTTAATTTATTTGTATATAATGTTTATATTGATAAATATTATGTTTTATTTAAATAGTTTAAGTAAAATGTTAATTTGTGGAATTAAAGATATTATTTTGTAATTTTAAATATTATTTATTAAAATTATTTATTATTATTTATGAAGAATATATTTGTTATTATTTTCATTATTAATATTATTAATTAGAATTTTTTTTTATTTTTTAAATTTTAGAATAATAATCTATTGAAATTTTTTAGTAATTAATTCTTTAGAATTTAATTTATTAATATTTTTTGATTGAATAACTCTTATATTTATTTTTATTGTATTTTTTATTTCTAGAATGATTATGATTTATTGTGTTGATTATATAATTTATGAATATAATAAGAATATATTTTTAATATTAATGATTTTTTTTATTTTTTCAATAATAATATTAGTAATTTCTCCTAATTTAATAAGAATTTTATTGGGATGAGATGGATTAGGATTAATTTCTTTTATTTTAGTTATTTATTATCAAAATAATTTTAGAATAAATTCTGGAATATTAACTGTTTTATTAAATCGTATTGGTGATACATTAATTTTAATAAGGATTGGATGATTTAGAATTATGGGAAGATGAAATTTTATAAATTTTATAAAATTAGACAGGTTGATTATATTAATAATAATTGTTTTAGCTGCTTTTACTAAAAGAGCTCAATTTCCTTTTTCTTCTTGATTACCAGCAGCTATAGCTGCTCCAACTCCGGTATCTTCTTTAGTTCATTCTTCAACTTTAGTTACAGCGGGAGTATATTTACTTATTCGATTTAATTGATTTATTTTTAAAAATGAAATTATTTTAATTTATATTTTTTATATTAGTGTTATTACTATAATGTTTGCAAGATTATCTGCAATTATTGAATATGATATAAAAAAAATTGTTGCATTTTCTACACTATCTCAATTAAGGTTTATATTTATTATATATTCATTTAAAAATATTGATTTGGTATTTTTTCATTTAATTATTCATGCTTTATTTAAATCGGTTATATTTATAAGATGTGGGTCTATAATTCATGCAATAAGAGGAATTCAAGATATTCGATTTATAGGGTATATATTTAATTATATACCTTTAACATCTATAATTTTAATAATTTCAATATTTTCATTATGTGGTATTCCCTTTTTTTCAGGATTTTATTCTAAGGATCAAATTATTGAATGTAGATATTTATTAAGTAATTGTGCTTATTTATTTATTTTTTATTTTTTTAGAGTGTTATTAACTTTTATTTATAGATTTCGATTATTTTATTATTTAAATTTAAAAAAATTTTCTTATATAAATATAATTGTATTTTCAGAGAGTAAAAATATAAGAATTTCTATATTTATATTAATGTTTTTAACATTATTTTTTGGGTTAATAATAAATTATTTAATTTTTATAAAAATTGAAATTTATTTTATTGAAATTTTTGAAAAATTATTAGTTTATTCATTTTATTTATTAATTTTAAATTTAATATTAATTATTTTGAATAAGTGTATTAATTTACATAATAAATTTTTTAACTATTTTTTTTATTCAATATGATTGTTAAATAAATTAATTAAATCGCATAAATTTATTTTTAAAAATTCAATTAATTTATGAATTAGAATGGATAAAAATTGAAATGAAGTTTATAAAGTTTCGATTTTTTTATTAATTAAAAAATTAAAAAATTTAAATTTTGTTTTAAATAATTGAGTTTTAGAATTATTATTAATTTTAATTATTTATATTTTAATTTTTTAATTTAAATAGTTTAATGAAAAATATAATATTGAAGATATTATGATAATTTTAAAATTTTTAAATATATTTAAAAATTAAAATAATTATTTTTATACTGAAAATATAATGTTTTCATTAAACTATTTAAAT